TCTAAGGGGTCCCAATGGTTTGGACTTAAGTAGGCTGAAAAACGACATACAACCTTGGCAAGAACGACGTTCCGCGGAATATATGACCCATGCCCCCTTGGGTTCTTTAAATTCTGTAGGTGGTGTAGCTACCGAGATCAATGCAGTCAATTATGTTTCTCCTCGAAGTTGGTTAGCTACCTCTCATTTTGTTCTAGGATTCTTCCTATTCGTAGGTCATTTATGGCACGCGGGAAGGGCTAGAGCTGCTGCTGCGGGATTTGAAAAAGGAATTGATCGTGATTTTGAACCTGTTCTTTCTATGACTCCTCTTAACTGAGGGAATAAATCCAAGACTTGAAGTAGGACTTAATTTGATTCCACCTCGGTAGATTGGGTCATACCTAAAAAAAAGATATTACTATTTCCTTTCTTTCCATTTTTCTCTCTAACTTCTTTTTTTTGGCTCGGCTATCCTACCTAGCCGAGCCATTCACCTTTATGATACTGAACCTGGTAAACCAATACAAAACAAATCCGTTTGTATTTGCCGAGCAAAAGGAGAGAGAGGGATTCGAACCCTCGATAGTTCTTTGTTCTGAACTATACCGGTTTTCAAGACCGGAGCTATCAACCACTCGGCCATCTCTCCAAAAGATAATTTAGAAAAAAGTATTCTAATTTTCTTATTTATTCTACCAATATAGAACAGGACCAAAGCGTAGGAATGGATACCATGACTATGACTATGACTATATTATAGAATATAGAAAAATACTGGGGTGAAGGGATAAGTCCATTTATAACTATCTATTTAGAGATATAGATACTTTTAAATGCATAATCTAGCACGATCATTGCCGAAGTAAAAAAAAAAAAGAAACTACTCCCGACCCCATGTCCGAATAAAGCGGTTAAAAGTGTGTTAATAATTCATATAAAAAATTCATATTCATATAGAATTTAGAATTAATGTATTCATGAAAAAACGGAAAATCCCTCTATGATACATTTTCATACAATTATATCTTTTTTTTTTGAATTAAGAGATGGATTAAATGGTATAGTTCTTTTGTTGGTAACTTGGAGGATTAGAAAGATGACTATTGCTTTCCAATTGGCTGTTTTTGCATTAATTGCTACTTCATTAATCTTACTGATAAGTGTACCCGTTGTATTTGCTTCTCCTGAGGGTTGGTCGAGTAACAAAAATGTTGTATTTTCCGGGACATCCTTATGGATTGTATTAGTGTTTCTGGTAGGTATCCTTAATTCTCTCATCTCTTGAACCCCTTTTTTACAGATAAAAAAATGAAATGACCCCCCCTCCGAATCCGAATTCTTTCGATTATGCGAGACACCTTAAAATGAAATATAAGCCCTCAAAATGCATAAGAATGCAAATAAAAAATGAACACAAAATTAGAGGGAGGGGTCCAACAAAAAACCTTATTATAAAATGATACCGGAAAACAGGATAAAAAAGAATATGAATTAGAATTCTCAAAAATCCCATTTCTTTATTGTTATTGTTTTATGCTCATTTTTATTAAAAAATGACTTATTTTAGATTTTAAAGTGAGAACTTTTTATTTAAACTTTAAAATAATAATATTTTATTAGAATATCAAAAAATCATAACTAGTTTATTCTAAAATCTAAAAACTTTTAATATTAATTTAATTAATTAATTAAATTATATATTATATAGAAGTAATATAAAAGAATGATTCTATTCTCATAGAATTAGTATATTCTTTACTAATCTACTTTAGTTTTTAGTTTTAGTAATCTAAATTCTAAATCTAAAATATATTAGAAATAATATATTAGAAATATAGAAAATATCTTCTAAATAATAAATACTAGATAAGAAACTTCTAATAATCTATATAGAATTTCTAACAATAATAAGTAAAATATTCTAAAATATTAATAGAGTTCTAATTCTACTAATTAATAATTATAATTGAAATAATATAATATAGAAATAAATATAAATATAGAGAAAATCCATTTCTATTTCTATCTATTTCTATCTATGATATATAGATAGAATAGATAGAAATAGAGTGAAAATTATTCTTTCATTTTGAATTTTGATTTACTTTTTTTTAGTATATTTTATAAAGAATAAAAAAATGCGGATGCGGATATAGTCGAATGGTAAAATTTCTCCTTGCCAAGGAGAAGACGCGGGTTCGATTCCCGCTATCCGCCTAGGGTAATGTAGGTAATGTATTTGAGGTAATTTTGAATTCAGATAAATGAGTCAATAGAATTGACCGTGATAGTAATAGTATATATAGTGGTTTTGTCCTCGTCCTTCTTTTCTGTTACTAAAAAAAAGGGTAATTAATTGTTAATTAGTAGTTAACAGAGTAAAGTAAAAAGAGTAAACCCCCCCTTTTTTTACAAAAAAACTTGTTGCGGAGACGGGATTTGAACCCGTGACCTCAAGGTTATGAGCCTCGCGAGCTACCAAACTGCTCTACCCCGCGATGAAGATAAGAACTGTCAA